TGATAAATCACAAACACAAAATTCATAAATAAGATAATCGAATAATGTAGGGATTTCAAAATTGGATGGGGGTTCTTTGAAATTCGAAAATATGGAACAATACTTTTATTTCGGATGAACCAAGCCAATAAACAATAAAATAAATAGGATGAACTGCTAAAATTCTGTATCATGAACTATGTACCGTGCACATCAACATCAATATGGCCTCAAAAAATCAAAAGTAACATCCAAAGATATAAAGAAAATCTCAAAAAAATACAAAGAAAAAGAATTGGGCTCGATTCTATTTGTGTAATCCATCTAAGATGACTTTTTGCTATTCGTGCTCCACCCCTAAACTCCTTTAGACTCGATTTTTTGGTCTTTCGACCAACCAATTTAACCATATAGAAATATTAACTAACCATATGGAAATATTAATATTTTTTTAGATAGCAGAAAAAAGGGGAAACAAAATCAAATAATTCATTATATAGGGAGAATATACCTAAAAATGCATCTATTCTTTAAGCATCTAGGAAGAGTATATCTACAGATACCTAATATAGATAAAAAAAATATATATATGATAACCTAGAGCAAAAATGGGTATGTATCGATTCCCCATATTTATTGAAATATGGGGAATCAATACTCATGCAAATGAATCATATGTCAGGAACCAGATTTGAACTGGTGGAGGATTTTCAGTCCTCTGCTCTACCAGCTGAGCTATCCCGATGCCAGGAACCAGATTTGAACTGGTGACACGAGGATTTTCAGTCCTCTGCTCTACCAGCTGAGCTATCCCGACCATTCTTGATGCATCGGCCTCATTTTTATTTTAATAGATTACTGGAATATATGTCAATAGCCTCATTTTTATTTTAATAGATTACTGGAGTATATGTCAATGAATCTATGTCAACTAAGTCCAAAAAAGACGAAAAATAAAAATTTGTAAGTAAGTTTCAGTAGTAGTAATTATTTTGTATTCTTAATCACGCATATGAGAAGGATTCCTTGCTCAAAAATAAGATATTCTTTTGTATGTTTATCATTAACAAAATTCTACGTGTTTCACATTCATATATATATTCCAAAACTTATGACTTGTAATTCTGATAAGAAAAAGAGAAAAATTCAAATTTATTTGTGAAAGAGTAAACAGAATAAAACACATAAATAATCGAAATAATGAATTAAAAATAGAGAGGATATAGGAAAAATAATTCGAAAGTTTAATTAAACAGGTCCTTTGGGGATAGAGGGACTTGAACCCTCACGATTTCTAAAGTCGACGGATTTTCCTCTTACTATAAATTTCATTGTTGTCGGTATTGACATGTAGAATAGGACTCTATCTTTGTTCTCGTCTGATTGACCAGTTCTTCAAAGGATCTATCCGATTATGATGAAGTGAATAATTGGGTCAATGAATATTCCGTCTTTTCTTCAACTTTATTAAACTTGGAATTGATTTACGTCTTTCATTTTTTAATATTTTTATCACAAACAGAGATTGGAAGTCTTCATTAATCAATTGAAATAGTATTTCAGTATATATCGATAGGTTTATCTTTGATTCATTCCTGGAATTTGGATGGAAGGATTCCTTTCCTAATACAAAAGGAAAAGTCGTCAACTTCATTTGTTAGAACAGCTTCCATTGAGTCTCTGCACCTATCCTTTTTTTGATTATAACTTTCTGAACTTTTCTTCGTTTAAGGATTTGGCTCAGGATTGCCCATTGTGAATTCCAGGGTTTCTCTGAATTTGAAAGTTCTCACTCGGTAAGTTTCCATACCAAGACTCAATCCAATTAAGTCCGTAGCGTCTACCTATTTCGCCATATCCCCCTCTTTTTTTAGTTTCTAATCTCATTCGAATACTTTTTTATTTATATTATGAACATTATGCCGGAACTTTTGAATTCATTAAATTCAATTTAAATAGGATTCTTATATTAAAAAATGTTTGTTCCTATATTTATAGATTTTATTTCATCTATATTGGATACCATTCTATTATTTAGTTGAATCAAAAATGATTCTATTATCTATTTATTCGCAATTCAATATACACACATATATACCACATGTCTATCTATATTCTATGCCCCTACTTCTATTATGTTTTCATGCAATTTTCAATACTCGAATGGTCGATTCTTTATATATATTTTCGAATGAAAACGTGGGAATCTTTGATTATGATCTAGATTAGTCTCTTCTATTTCTTTCTTTCATTTTTTTAGTTTTTATTTCAATAAACAATCCACTCATTCATATAATAAAAGAAAATGGATATAACTAAAAAAAATCTAATAGATATAAATAATCATTCTTTTAATGTAGAATTAACCATTCATTTAGAAATATTGAAAGAAATATGGAATTCCTAATTACTTATTAAAATTTAGAAGACTATAATTAAAAAAAATGAAATATTTAACAATCAAATATCGAATAATTAAATATCTTATAATTCTATAATGTTAAGCACGATTAATTAATGT